AGTTTTTTCATTGTTTTTCGTCGTTAATAAATATAATAAACGCAAATTTTTTTTAATAATTTCGGGTCCTTCTTTATCTTTACCCCATAGAGACATTGAATAGAACGAACTGCTTTTTTTGCCACTGTAAGTTTGAAAATAAACGTTTAAATGTCCTTCAAAAGCAAGTAAATAGATCCGAAACATATAAAATGCAGTTAATCCTGCTGTGGACCAAGCTATTATTGCAAAAATAGGTGAATACAACCAACTATCATTAAGAATTTCATCTTTGGACCAAAAACAAGCAAGGGGTGGAATACCAGAAAGAGAAAGTGTACCCAATAAAAAAGCAGTTTTTGTAATTGGTACATGTTTTCTTAAACCGCCCATAAGAACCATATTCTGACTTTTATCTGGAGAATATCCAACAATAGCTTCCATCGCATGAATAATTGATCCAGATCCTAAGAACAACAATGCCTTCGAATAAGCATGAGTAATCAAATGAAATAAAGCAGCTCGATAAGACCCCATACCTAGAGCTAACATCATATAACCCAATTGAGACATTGTAGAATAAGCTAAGCTTTTCTTAATATCTTTTTGAGCAAGAGCTAAAGTGGCTCCTAAAAATAATGTTATTATACCTATCAAAGCTATTAGATTTAGAATGTAAGGTATAACTATGAAAAGAGGAAGAAGCCGAGCTACAAGAAAAATTCCTGCTGCTACCATAGTAGCGGCATGTATAAGAGCCGAAATGGGGGTAGGCCCTTCCATGGCATCAGGTAACCATACATGAAGTGGAAATTGGGCGGATTTAGCAACAGCGCCGGCAAATAATAGGGAGGCGCATAAAGTAACAAATAAAAAATTAACTTCATTATTAGAAACCAAGTTATTGAATATTTCAAACAAATCCCGAAATTCGAAACTACCTGTTATCCAATAAAAACCCAAAATTCCTAATAATAAACCAAAATCCCCGACACGATTAGTTACAAACGCTTTTTGACAAGCATTCGCGGCACTGGTTCGTGTGAACCAAAAACCTATTAATAGATAAGAACACACTCCAACTAATTCCCAAAAAATATAAATTTGTATCAAATTAGAACTAGTAACTAATCCCAACATTGAAGTATTGGAAAAACTCATATAAGCAAAAAATCTCAAATATCCCTGATCATGAGACATATAATTGTCACTATAAATAAGAACCATAATTCCAACAGTAGTGATTAATATCGACATAATAGAAGTAAGTGGATCAACCAAGCAGCCAAATTCTAAAGAAAAATCATTATTGATGGTCCAAGACCATACATATTGATAGACAGAATTATTATTTATTTGCTGAATAGAAAAAAGGGCTGAAAAAACCATAACTATACTTAATAATAAAACACTAGGAAAAGCCCACATACGGCGAAGATTTTTTGTTGCCGTTGGAAAAAGTAGAAGTCCTGTTCCAATTAAGATAGGAACTGGAAGTGGAATGAAAGGTATAATCCATGAATATTGATATGTATATTCCATAAAAAAATAAAAAAAAAATTTATCTTAATTAATTGTTTCTGAGTCACCGGTTCTTATTTCTTTTCTTTTGAAAGGGGTCGGTTAATAAAAAAAAATTAAGATATATAAAATAAAACTTAAATAGAATTTTCTAGCCTTAATTATTCTGAATCTTTCCAAACTACTTCAAATATTTAAAATCAAGAGGTTATAATTGGTCAAATGATATAAATAAGTCACTAGTGAAAAATAAATACGTATTTAATTTTATTAATACTGAATTGTTAATATTAAATTCAAATTTTTAAATAAAATTTTATGAAGATAAAAAATGAAAATTCTAATTTTCATTTTAATTATTACGTATTACAATAATTTTTTTATATCTATAGAACAAGGATAAATAATTATACCAAAAACAGTATTTGATATGAATCATAAAGCCCATAACTAAAACTATTTATTGTAATTCGGTTATTTAGAATCATTAACCAATTTGTTTTGTAACTCATTGTTTGTCTTCCATTACAATAAAAGCTATTTGTAGGAAATGCTATGATATCCAACACTTTAATTTTACGGAAAAAAAAGGGGGCAAATAAAATGCCTTTAAATTATGTATTTTGTATCCTTTAACAGATTAACTACTAGTCTCATTTGATAATTAAAATTTTGTGGACTCTTTCTTCGAGCTTGAACAATTAAATTAATATTAAATTAATTAATATAATAGAAAAAATTATTAAAGTTTTTTTTTTTAATTAAGCGGGAGAAGGGTTGGGTTATTAAACTTTTAGATTTTTTTATTACATGTATAAATGTAACACGACGAAAATAGAAAGAAAACGAAACGGACAATCTTTCTTTTTTTTTTTTTTTTATTTTATCAACTTCAATCTATTTGGCATAGTGTACCTTATCGTTCTTATTAATATTTTATGTGATTTTTAACCCCCCCCTTTTTTTTTGGAGTCTAATTTAGAGAAAAAATAGATAGAGAATAGTAAAGAACAATTGATTTTGAACAATAGATGTCTTTCACATCCAACCGAAAAACCTATTATAACTTTTTAATGGCAGTTCCAAAAAAGCGCACCTCTATTTCAAAAAAACGTATTCGTAAAAATATTTGGAAAAGGAAGGGATATAGGGCAGCATTGAAAGCTTTTTCGTTAGCGAAATCTCTTTCTACCGGGAGTTCTAAAAGTTTTTTTTGTGTAACAAATAAATAATCTGAATCGTTCTAATAACTAATAAAGTAATATAATTTTGTTTATAGTTTATTTATAAGATTTATAAGTTATAAAAATGATAAATAATATTTATCAATTATAATTAATATTAACATCATAATAGTATAGTAAAAGAATAAATATTAATATATAAGATAAAATAAATATTAATATAGAAGATAAATTACAATATAAACAATATACATTAAAACTAAAATAAATAAAAAAGAATTAGTCTCATAATGTTTTAATTTAAAACGAATATAAAATTGAATTTGTTTTACTTTAATTTGAAGCCAAATTTTTCTTTCGTTTCTGATATAGATAAGAATTCTGTTGTCTACTGAATTCTAAAAATGAATGGTACTTTTTTGTTTGAAAAAAGGGTAAACGCAAGCGCAAGGTTTCGCCTTTCATTTTAGTATGTTTTATCATTTTCCGGATGGGGATTATCACTTTCCCCATCGCCCTTACTCAATAATAAAAAGAATTTTTTTTAGTTATATTTTTTATTTTATATTATAAAGAAGAGGTCGTTGAAACTAATTGATTAAGTTTAAAATGTTTTTTATAATCTTTTAAACCATTATTTTGGGTTTTAGAAATTATTATCACTATATAAATTCCTTAAACCCAATTAAATTAATATTAATAAAAGCCCCGTTTCCATTTTTAGGTAGTTATATGACGAATGCGCCAATTTTGAGTGATCTATTTTAGATCCTATGTTTCGATTGGAAGATCGATCAAGATATAATATATATATATTAATTAAAAAATTTATAAAATATTTTGAAGTACGGTACAATTTCTATACGAAATTTTTTTATATGATTGATACGACCATCCCAAATACCTAACTTAATGGGTTTGCTAAATCTTAACGCAAATTCTCTACACAACAAAAAATCCTAACGCAACCTAACTATGCAAATATTTACATAAATCTTTTGAGTGTATCGCTGAAATTGTGTTATATAAAAATTCTATTTTTTTATTAATCGATAAAATGCATTTTTTATTTTAGATTAATAAAATAAATGATAAAAGAAATTAATCATTAAAAAATGCAAACGAGGCAGAACATTTTTTTTACTTATATCCAGGGATTGAAGTAAAAATTATATAGTTACAACTGTTACATTTTAGTTTTAGGAGAGCATAAAGTAATAGTCTACGAAAAAATACATTGTTAGTTCAGTTAAATAAAATTGACATCCTAAAATACTAAATAACTAAATAAAAAAATACTAAATTAAATAACTAAATAAAAAGATAATAATAAGAAAAATAAATATTATTAACGTTAACGAAAACGTTTTAATCCCTAATTTTTAAACAAGTTTTTATTCATCAATTTGAATGGTTTCCTAAAAAAAAATATTGGATTGAATTAACTCCTTCAAGCTCGACGATTGAATAAAAATAGGTTATTATGATTTCGAATAAGCCGCTATGGTGAAATCGGTAGACACGCTGCTCTTAGGAAGCAGTGCTAGAGCATCTCGGTTCGAGTCCGAGTGGCGGCATGGCATCTTCTAAAAGAGTAAGTCCTATAATGAATTCAATTCCAATTCCAGATTTCAATTCCTATAATTGAGGGACGCCCTTATTAATTTAATAATTTTTATGATATTTTCAACTTTAGAGCATATATTAACTCATATATCCTTTTCGATCGTTTCAATTGTAATTACAATTCATTTGATAATTTTATTAGTCGATGAAATCGTAGGACTAGATGATTCGTCAGAAAAGGGGATGATAGCTACTTTTTTCTGCATAACAGGATTATTAGTTACTCGTTGGATGTATTTGAGGCATTTACCATTAAGTGATTTATATGAATCATTAATTTTTCTTTCGTGGAGTTTTTCCATTATTCATATTATTCCGTATTTTAAAAAACATAAAAACCATTTAAGCGCAATAACCGCGCCAAGTGCTATTTTTACTCAAGGTTTTGCTACTTCGGGTCTTTTAACTGAAATGCATCAATCCGCGATATTAGTACCCGCTCTCCAATCCCATTGGTTAATGATGCACGTAAGTATGATGGTATTGAGCTATGCAGCTCTTTTGTGTGGATCATTATTATCACTAGCTCTTCTAGTCATTACATTTCGAAAATTCATAAGGATTTTTAGTAAAAGCAATAATTTAGAAAATGAGTCAGTTTACTTTAGTGAGATTCAATACGTGAACGAAAGAAACAATGTCTTACGAAACACTTCTTTTATTTCGTCTCAAAATTATTACAGGTATCAATTGATTCAACAATTGGATCGTTGGAGTTATCGTATTATTAGTCTAGGGTTTATCCTTTTAACCGTAGGTATTCTTTCGGGAGCAGTATGGGCTAATGAAGCATGGGGATCATATTGGAATTGGGATCCAAAGGAGACTTGGGCATTTATTACTTGGACCATATTCGCTATTTATTTACATATTCGAACAAATAAAAATTTTGAAAGTGTAAATTCTGCAATTGTGGCCTCAATGGGCTTTCTTATAATTTGGATATGCTATTTTGGGGTTAATCTATTAGGAATAGGGTTGCATAGTTATGGTTCATTTACATTAACATCTAATTGAATAAAAGACTTGACGAATATAAACATAGGACGGCATACAGGTATATATACGAAAACTTCATGTAAACAATCAAGAACCATTTGAATCATTTCCATTACTTGATTCAAATGGTTCTCACAAATTCAAAAGATATCTAGTTATAATAGAATTCCAATTTATTTTTTTTACTTAAAAGAATATAAAAGACTCATTTTTTTATTGTACAATCAACCATTTTTAAAATCATGGGATTTCAGTTTCATTTTTTGGTTTACTCACAAAAACTATCGAAAAAAATAATTGGATATAATAGCTTCGACCTTGTCAACTGATAATGATAAAACGAAATCGGGATAAACACCAATACCTATTACAGGTAAAAGGATAGAGATCGAAACAAATAATTCTCGCGGTCCAGAATCAAAAAAATAAGAGTTTGGGGCATTAAAAAGCTTGTATCCATAGAACATCTGGCGTAACATAGATAATGAATAAATAGGAGTTAATATCATTCCAATTGCCATTACAAAAGTAATTAATATTTTTGTCATTAAAAGATATTTTTGACTAGTAAGTATTCCAAAAAAAACTAACAATTCGGCAACAAAACCGCTCATGCCCGGTAATGCAAGAGAAGCCATTGATAAGATACTGAAAGTCGTGAATATTTTTGGAATTGCGATAGCCATTCCGCCCATTTCGTCGAGATAAACAAGACGTATTCTATCATAACTCGTTCCGGCCAAGAAAAAAAGCGCAGCGCCAATAAATCCGTGAGAGATTATTTGTAAAATGGCTCCGTTGAGTCCTGTATCGCTTATAGAACCAATTCCTATAATTATGAAACCCATATGAGATACAGAAGAGTAGGCTATTCTTTTTTTTAAATTACGCTGACCGGGAGATGTTGAAGCTGCATAGATTATTTGAATTGTGCCTACTATAATCAACCAGGGAGAGAATATAGAATGGGCGTGGGGTAATAATTCCATATTGATCCGAACCAATCCATACGCTCCCATTTTTAATAAGATTCCGGCTAAAAGCATACAAGTACTGTAATGTGCCTCTCCATGGGTGTCTGGTAACCATGTATGTAAGGGTATGATCGGTGATTTGACAGCAAAAGCAATAAGAAATCCAATATAGAATATTATTTCCAGTGCTACAGGATACGATTGATTAGCTGATGTTTCAAAATTTAATGTTGGTTCATTGGAACCATATAAACCAATACCCAAAACTCCCATTAATAAAAAAACGGAACTTCCTGCAGTGTACAAAATAAATTTTGTAGCTGAATACAAACGTTTCTTTCCCCCCCACATGGATAGAAGTAGATAAACTGGAATTAATTCTAACTCCCACATGATGAAAAAAAGTAAAAGGTCTCGAGAAGAAAATGGTCCTATTTGACCGCTATACATTGCTAACATCAGAAAATGGAATAGTCGGGAATCTCGAGTAATCGGCCGAGCCGCTAAAGTAGCTAAAGTTGTGATAAATCCTGTCAGTAAAATGGGTCCTATAGAAATTCCATCTATTCCCAATCTCCAGTAAAAATCAAAAAAATCGATCCATTTATAATCCTCTGTCAGTTGCATTAATGGATCATCCAATTGGAAACGATAACCGAATGCATAGGTTGTTAGAAGGAGTTCCATTATGCATATACCTATAGTATACCACCGAATTATCTTATTTCCTCTATGAGGGAGAAAGAAAATTAAGGAACCCGCGAATATTGGCAAAACTACAACTAGCGTTAACCAAGGAAAATTATTCATGGTAAAAACAAGATAAACTTGGACCAGAAAAACCCGTGCTCAAAATAAATAGTTTTTGAGCGCGGGTTTTTGTCGGTAAAGGTAAAAAAATCAAATGTATTCAAGTAGGGTTTTCTGGAACGTATTAATAAGCCAGACCCATACTTCGAGTTGTTTCATGCCATAAATAAACTCGAACACTCAAGAAATCTGTCGGACAGGCGGATTCACATCTCTTACAACCGACACAGTCCTCTGTTCTTGGAGCAGAAGCAATTTGCTTAGCTTTACACCCGTCCCAAGGTATCATTTCTAATACATCCGTTGGGCAGGCGCGCACGCATTGAGTACACCCTATACACGTATCATAAATCTTTACTGAATGTGACATTTGGATCTATAAATTTTTGAATGTCAGAAAGTTTCGATCTAGTAAACTTGTAAATGAATCATATATTTAGACACCAGATGAATCAATAATTTATCATAATTTTTCTAATCAATCTACTTCTGGATTGACTCATGCGATAGAGCCAAGATACTTTAATTTCTTACATTTTTGAAAACATGTATTATTACGTAATGTATGGTCATGGTAATTCTAATTTATGAATATTAGAATTTATATGATTAATACTACTTATTCAACAAATTCGATTGATTGATACGAGTTGATTTTCTGTTACGATAAATTGATGAAACAATAGCCGGGCCAATAGCTGCTTCAGCGGCTGCAATAGCTATAACAAAAATTGAGAAAATATTTCCTTTTAATTGGCGACTATCAAAAAAATCAGAAAATGTTACGAAATTCATATTAACCGCATTCAGTATAAGTTCAAGACACATAAGGGCTCTAACCATATTCCGGCTCGTGATCAATCCATAGATACCGATAGAAAATAAGTAGGCACTCAAAACAAGTACATGTTCGAGCATCATTGACCAACTCCTTATCAATTTCGATTCATTTCAATATGAACTGAACAACAATTCAACAGATTCAATTGACTAGAATAAAAAAAAGTACGGAACAAAGGCAGATTTTCTATTGTTAATAGAATAGATTGAATAATTTCTATTTTAGACATAAACAATCTTTAATTAAAGGGAAATAAATGTAATGTAATGTAATAAAACCGAACAGAGTTTAATGTGCATTGCTAATTCTATAAATTTTTTACTGTCGCGCCACGGCAATTGCACCTATCAAAGCGGCTAAAAGAATTATCGAAACGAATTCAAATGGAAGAAAAAAATCTGTTGATAAATGAATTCCAATTTGTTGACTATTACTTATCAAATCTTGCTCTATAATCTGGTTTGATCTTGTAGTCCAAATAATTCCGTACCATGACGTATCCGTAATAATAATCATGAGTAAAACAAAAATACTTGTACAAACTGGCAAAGTAACCACATCCCCAATGGTCCAAAGATTCAAATCTTTGTAATATTCTGAACCATTCATGAACATCACAGCAAATACGATTAAAACATTTATAGCTCCCACGTAAATAAGGAGTTGTGCAGCAGCTACAAAATAAGAGTTTAATAGAATATAGAATAAGGATATACAAACAAGAACCAGTCCCAATGAAAAGGCAGAATAAATGGGGTTGGTAAATAATACCACCCCCATACCTCCTAGTATAAGAACCGATCCCAGAAAGACTAAAAGAAAATCATGTATTGGTCCGGGCAAATCCATTATATGTAAAATAAGAGATAAATAAATAGAAATGTTTTTCATGACCTTATTGAGACCCGACCAGAAAAATTTTTTTTTATGATTTTTGAGCAATTCCTAATTTAATCCTAAGTAAATAAATACTAAGGGATATGAATAAATGTGAGTACTATTATTGGACTAATTTCATTCTTTATCTGAAAGAGTCGTTCTAATTCTAAACGATATATTTAAAAAAAAAATTATGGATATATTAATTAATGGATTTTCAATCCAAATTAAGACGCGTTTCTTACCAACCAATCAATAGTTGGTATTTGTAGTTATTGACCAAACAACACGAAAGAAACCTAAATTCCTTCTATATTAGTTATTAGTAAAGTAATTATAAATTAGTCGTTAATAAGAGATTTACTTATTTATTTGAGGCGAATTCAAAATTGTTCGAATTGTATAATCGTCAATTACTGACATTGGTAAACGACCCAAAGCAATTTGATTATAATTCAATTCGTGACGATCATAAGTAGAAAGTTCATATTCTTCAGTCATTGATAAACAATTCGTTGGACAATACTCAACGCAATTACCACAAAATATACAGACTCCGAAATCAATACTGTAATTAAGCAGCCGTTTCTTGCGAATATCAGTTTCCAATTTCCAATCAACAACGGGTAGATCTATAGGACATACACGAACGCATACTTCACAAGCAATACATTTATCAAATTCAAAATGGATTCGACCGCGGAAACGCTCCGCGGTGATTGATTTTTCATAAGGATATTGAATAGTTACGGGTAAACGATTTGCGTGGGATAAAGTAATCATGAAACTTTGACCAATGTACCTTGCAGCTCGTACTGTTTGTTGACCATAATTCATGAACCCAGTTACCATAGAGAACATATCGTTAATATATATATGAATAGTTTTATGTTTGTTTATTTCTCTTGTTTGAGACACGTTGTGAATATAGAATGTTACTTTACAGTGAAAAGAGTTGGAAAGAAGTTGTTAATAATAGATTACCGAGAGAAATAGGTAAAAGAAATTTCCATCCAAGATTCAATAGTTGGTCCATTCTTAGCCTCGGTAAAGTCCATCTTGTTGTGATAGGAATGAACAAGAACAAATAAGTTTTAGCTAATGTAATAAAGATACCAATTATCGCTCCAAAAACTCCACATGTTTTATTTATTTCAAAAAGCTCAGAAACATATATGTCCGGAATAGATATATTCCAACCTCCCAAGTAAAGAACTGTTACAAATAATGAAGAAACCAATAGGTTTAGATAGGAAGCAACATAAAATAACCCAAATTTTATACCCGAGTATTCGGTTTGATAACCTGCTACTAACTCTTCTTCTGCTTCTGGTAAATCAAAAGGTAATCTCTCACATTCTGCTAGGGAAGAAATAATAAAAATGATAAACCCTATAGGCTGACGCCACAAATTCCATCCCCAAAAACCATATTTTGATTGCGCCTCAACAATATCAATTGTACTTGAACTGTTAGATAATTATAGTCGGTGATACCATCACTGTTACCATCGCTATTACAGAACCGTACATGAGATTTTCACCTCATACGGCTCCTTGAAGGCCAGAAATAAATATAGGGACCGCGTCAGTATTCTTTTTTGAATCTTGATATGTTTGTAGGATGGATAACTATCGGCCGGTCCCAAATTAGACCAATTGAATTCTGTCTGTTATAATTATTTTAATTCAAAATTAAATAAAAAAAGTACTTCTGAATTGATCTCATCCTTTCTTTAATTTAATAATTTCAATTCTTCTTTGTTCAGTAATAACTTAACTGTTCAATAAAATACTTCTTGTAAAAATATCAATAACCCGTTGGTTTCACGTACGAAAAAAAAATTCTATATTAATTAATGAATTATGACACAAATTATATATCTATTAATATGTATATGGGAAAGAATAAAAGTAACAAAGAATAAATAAAGTATATCTTTATTTATTTTTTTTTTTCGTTCCTATTCTTCTTTCTATTTCTGAGAAAAAGAGGGCTTTCAAAATAAAGTAAAGGATTATTTCGTTTCGAATAGTTATTTATTAAATCGGTGGATAGGAGTATACTCTGGATTGGAATCGTGTCATGGGGAGTACTGCCTGATCATTTCTACCAACTTAAAGCCCCAATTAGTATTCTTTGTTTGTATATTATGTAAAAATGTCCTTTTGGAGAATTTACATAATCTCCATTACTAATCCTTTACATATGTTCGTGTTTCTAACCATCCACTCGTTTTTGCTCAATCCCCCGTTATGCTAATACATAAAAATGATAGTGAAAACTCAATACGGTTGATCTTTTGAACCCGCTTCAAGTCAGGATGACTAATCAACCAATCTTGGGGGAAACGGTCTCTTCTGTTTATGTTTATTTCCGCTTAACTCTCTAACTCTTATACATAGAAAATGAGAATCCATCTTTTTACTGCGAATTTATATATAAGCTGTTTTCTTTCACTCATATAACTATTTGATTTAGTTCATCAACCCGAATAATGAATAAAAAAAAATTAAGATATCTACTCAATCCATTCCAACCCTTTCCTTGAAAGGAAGGAATAGAGAAAAGTTTCTGTCTATGTATCAACGAATCGCACGTAGAGATATTGATAACACACATAAAGTTAATGGTATTTCATAACTAATCGATTGAGCAGCAGCTCGTAGACCGCCTAAAAAGGAATATTTATTATTTGACCCGTATCCCGACATAAGAAGTCCAATTGGAGCAATACTGGAAATGGCAATCCATAAAAAAACACCGATATTGAGATCCGCTAAAACAAGGTGATATCCAAAAGGAACTACTGAATAGCTTACTAAAATTGATATGACTGCTATGGATGGCCCGATACTGAATAAACGAGTATCCCCCCTAGATGGAAAAAGATTTTCTTTGAAAAGTAGTTTTGTCCCATCTGCTAGAGCTTGAAGAACTCCCAAAGGGCCGGCGTATTCAGGTCCAATACGTTGTTGTATCCCTGCCGATATTTCTCTTTCTAACCATACAATTACCAGTACGCCTATTGTGATTCCCACTACAAGAGTCAAAATAGGAACAAGAACCCATAGAATTCCATAAACCTCTTTAAAAAATTCTAATCTAGAAAAAGAATCGATATCTTGTACTTCCGGTGTATCAATTATCATTTCAACGATCAACTTCTCCCATAATGATATCTATACTACCTAGTATCGTCATAATATCAGCCAATTTCATTCTTTTAACTAACCGCGGAAGAATTTGCAAATTGATAAAACCCGGCGGGCGGATTTTCCATCTCCAAGGAAAACCACTCTGATCCCCTATGAGAAAAATTCCCAATTCTCCCTTTGGGGCTTCTACTCTCACATAAAGTTCTTGTTTCGGCAATTCAAATGTAGGAGACGGCTTTTTACTAATAAATCGATATTCAAAATCATTCCATTCCGGATTCCTTTCTCTATCAAAGTATCGTATTTCTAAATTCTCATAGGGTCCCCCTGGAATTCCTTCCAGGGCCTGTTGAATAATTTTTACGGATTCTATCATTTCACCAATTCGGACTAGATAACGAGCCAATGAATCTCCTTCTTTTTGCCACTGTACTTCCCAATCAAATTCGTCGTAACATTCATAATGATCAACTTTACGAAGATCCCATTGTATTCCGGAAGCTCGCAGCATTGGTCCCGATAAACCCCAATTTATTACTTCCTCTCTACCAATAATGCCTACTCCCTCGACTCGTTCTAAAAAAATAGGATTTCGTGTAATAAGTTTTTGATATTCAGCAACTCTTGTTAAAAAATAATCGCAGAAATCCAAACATTTATCTATCCAGCCATGAGGTAGATCGGCCGCTACTCCTCCGATACGAAAATAATTATGCATCATTCTCATACCGGTGGCAGCTTCGAATAGATCATATACTAATTCTCTTTCTCTGAAAATATAGAAAAAGGGAGTTTGTGCACCAATATCCGCCATAAAAGGACCGAGCCATAACAGATGAGAAGCTATACGACTCAACTCCAACATAATTATTCTGATATAGCTGGCTCTTTTAGGTACTTGAATATTTCCCAACTGTTCCGGTCCGTTTACAGTTATTGCTTCTGTGAACATAGTAGCTAAATAATCCCACCGTGTTACATAAGGCAAATATTGTATAATTGTTCGATTTTCCGCAATTTTTTCCATTCCTCGGTGTAAATAACCCAATATTGGTTCACAGTCAATAACATCTTCACCATCTAGAGTAATGATGAGTCGAAGAACACCATGCATTGATGGGTGGTGGGGGCCCATATTGACTATCATGAGGTCTTTTCTTGTAGCCGGTATATTCATAGGTTTTTCCTCGATTCATTCTTTCATGAATTGCTGAAAACGAAAAAAAGTTCATTAAAATTCAAGATCTAATAAATCAAATAATTCAAAATGCCTTTATAAAAATCAAATTAACGAGTTTTTGACTCCCGAATATCCAACCGATTAATTAATTCTTTATAACATATTCTATTTTTCTTTGACAAATAAGACAGTAATCGTTGGCGTTTTCCCAGAATTTTACGTAAACCTCTCTGAGATAAATAGTCTTTTTTGTGTAATTGTAAATGTGAAGTAAGTCTTCGTATCCTATTGGTGAAACTAACTATTTGAAATTCAACAGATCCTCTGTTTTCGTCTTTTTCTTCTTGTGAAATAACTGAGATGAATGAATTTTTTACCATAAACTGAAATCTTCTCTCCCCCCCTCTTTTTATTTTAAGATATTTTTTATTGATAGATATCTTTATTGATCAGTAATAATAATGCCCCTAATTTTTATTTGGTATATACAAAAATTTGTATTTCGTTATTAATTTCTAATTTTTTTAATTTAATAAAACTTACTCAATCCTATTTTCATTTTAAAATTGAATTTGAAAGGGGATACAAAAGTATGGTTGGTTTCTTCACTCACAAAAGATAAAAGTTTAGACCTAAAATAATAAAATTTTGTTCATTCTAGATCTAATTGATATGTCATTGAATTAGTATCATGTATCAGAATGGAATGTAAGACAATGTATGCGTGCATCTCTTTGTCGTCATAGACCAGATATGGTATGGGAAATATAGGAAAAATGTACTATTAATGAATTTTCAATCGCGGATACATACGTATCCTTACCATACTGAAACAACTGCCATTATTGGTATTAAACCAATAACGATTCATACAAGCTAAATCTTCTAATCGATAATTGGGCCAAAGAAATAGCTTTAATTTTATAATTTTTTTTTTATATTTTTTGCTTTTATCCACAACTTGACTGTTTACCTCATTCCCATTACAAAAAGATGCCTTTCTATGTCTATTCTTAGAATTTAAACAAATTAGAATTCGCAATTCTCTACGACGTCTAGGCGATAAAATATTTTCAGGAACAAACAAATCATAATTTTTTTTATATCTATTTCCAGTCATCTTTTGATGTTTTGTAATGACTTCATCAGAATTCTTATCAACATGTTTTTTTTCTCGGTATCTTTGATTTATTTGATGTTTACTTTTATGAACTAATGAAATACCGAGGGTTTGATACATAATAAATTTTCCATCATTTTTTATAGCTAGACGAATTGGTTCAATAATCAAAAATCCCCTTTTAATAAATTCTGTAAGAGTTACATCTTTCTGAATCGTCAAAATATCCAGACTCATTTCGCCCCTTTGAATAGAGGATATAGTAATTTCTCTTGGATTTATCAGTCTAAGCAGGAGACAATATACGTTGATGTTATTGATTATTTTTTTATTTAAAGAATCATCCCATCTCAATTGAAAATACAAATACCTTTTTAGGAAGAAATCAAACTCCGCTTTTGTATTGATCTTGTATTGCTTTTTATTTCTATGTTTTTTCATGTCCGATCCCGTATAATCTTCTTCAACATCTTTTTCTTGGTTTGAAAGAGCTGATTTAAGATCTGCTTGGCCCGTGGATTCTTTTTCTCCTTGATTTCGGTTTTCTAATTCAAGAGATTTTTTTTCATTCGACGATATTGATATAAAAGGATCTCTTTTTTTATTTCCAGTGATGCTTTTGTTTTCACTAGCATTTTTTTTTATATTAGAATTAAAAAGTAGTAATTTAATTGGTATAACCCACGGTTTCATTTTATACGTATTATAAAGTCTCACAAATTCTGGCAAGAACCAAAGTTCCAGATTTGATATGGGACGACTTAGTATTTCTTCATTCATTCCCATCCAATCCAAAAGGGGTTTTTGATTGGATAGGTTGATTTTTTGGTCTTGCTGAAGTGTGAGATAAAAAAGACCCTTATTATTGATTTTATCAATTATTTGATACTTATTAACCCTAGTCTTAGTATATTTATTACTGTTAGTGTCAGTATCAATATTGATCCAGGCCTCAATATCGACCTTCGTTTTAAGACAAAAATCGAGAATTCTCCAATCAAAAAATTTTCTATCCGTATTTTTATCCATATCTCGAATATCATCTTCTACCATATTAAATGATTTTTGTTTATGTGTGTTGTAATTATAAAAAATATCTTGGTTAGTTTTTACTTGTAATGGTGATCCATAAATTGAAGAGTACTTCTTAGTTTCAGAATTTATAGATTTATATGCTAAAAGATCATATCTATATTGTTTTTTAAAATTATCCTTTTGATTCAATAATAAATCCGTTTCAATTTTTGTTTTTTTTTCGTAGTGAATTAATTCATCTTTTTCATATAAATCACACAAATCTTTATATAAATCTTTATTTTGAGCTATACAGTTCAATATATTTCGCCATTTTTGTGGTACTACTCTAGACCATTTAATTTGAGATACATCACATTGATATTGATAATGACTCCTTAACCAATTTGTCCATTGATTCATTCCAGAATTGCGAAGATTCTTAGGTCTTAATTCGGAATGAAATAGTTCTTGTCTTACAACAAAAAAATCCTTTATTTCATTCTTAAGAAAAAGGGGGGTTCCATTATATTGAAATACGGATTTCAATTTCTCTAACTTAATAAGTTGGGTTTGTGATAATTTGTAAAATACATATGCTTGTGAAAAGTAAGATAAGTCAAAAAAAGTCTTTGAATTTTTTTGACTAAGACTAATATTAGTATTAGAAAGTGACTCTTTTATAATCGAAATAAATTTAATTAAACTTTGATTTGTTTTATTAATTCTTTCTTGATTTGCTTCATTACTGTTAATGTTTTTATTAAGAATTTTTTTTGTTGATTCAAGAAAAAGTTGTGTATTGATACTAGGAATATTAATCATAGATAGAAAGATATCTATGTATATCTTTTCAATGAAAAATATTATAAAATAATGGGATTTACGGATTAATCGAGCAGTTCTTCTTTTTAATATCTGCCAAATATTTTTTTGTGATTCCAATCTTTTATCATCATAACTTATTTTGTTAGAACTAAAATTTCTATCTGAAGTTATAAATCCCTTTTTCTTGTCTTTTGTAATTTTTTCTATTTGATTTATGATTGTGTTTATTCTATCAGTCAGATCTTGCATTTTTTTTTCTGTTAATGAATAATTTGTCCAATCCTGAGATCTAATTTGAATGGACGATTCCTGAATCATCCGATTACTGATTATTGAATCTTTTTTAATTTCACTCAATTCATATACTTCTATTTCTCTCAATCCAAATAATATAATTGGGTTTATTTTTGAGAGTTCTTTTATTATTTCTTTTATAAACAGAATGTTTTTAATGATCCATTTTTTTGGTTTTTTTGAGACATTTAGAAACAATTTTGTTTGTTCTTTAAAAATTCCTAGAATTATAAAACATTTCTTTTGCAATTTTTTAATTTTTTTTTTGAGTTCTTTTAAAATCGGTTCAAAAAATGAAAGTTTTTTTCTGGGAGAACCAAAAGGTAGTTCAGCTTCCATTCCAAAAATTGTTAAAAAACAAAAATCATTTTTTTGACCTTGCTTTTTCATTGGATCGTTATAAGGGGCTCGTAACTTAGATCTGTGCCAAGGTTTAAGACGAAAAGGAAATAGGATCTTGATCTGAATGCCGTCTGTTAACCAGTTTTTTGGAAATTCTTTTTCTGATAATTGAACGCCGTTATAGGTACATTTAACATGCATTTCTCTATTCCAATCCTTTAAGTCCTCATACCATTCCGGAAATTGAAATAATAGTATACGGACGATATTTTTAGCTATTATCAATGAAGGTAATATAATATATTTTCTAAGAATTGATTGGGTTACTAATAAAAAACCTCTCATTACTTGAGCAAGTAAAATACTATCCCAGGCTTCCGCTATTTGTATACGCACTTTCTCCTTTCTTTTGTCTTCTTCTTTTTTGTCCTCCTCTTTTTTTTTCGCGCTTTCTTTTGTCTTTTTCTCTGTATAATTCGAAATTGTGAATTCTGTGTTTTTCCACATCCAATTTCTAAAAATTTTTTTCATCCGTTCAGAAATATCAAAAAAAAAAGATTTGTCTATTCGGTCCAAAAAAAGAGGGGAATGCGCATTTGCTTCAAAGAGTTTCCAAGTAACTGTTTTACGTCTTTGAGCGCGCATGGAGCCTTTGATTATGTCTCGACGAAAATCCGATTGTTGAGAATAACGTATCAAAGCAACTTCGCCTGTTTGATCAGTATTATTAGTTTCTTTGGTATTAGTATAA